TCAACGAAAAACACCCGATTGAAAGTAATGTCATAATTTTATATTTCTAGATCCAATTTCTTCATCTATTCACTTGATCTTTTTTTGATTCATCTTCTATCAACACAATAGATTTTTGTCATTATAGAAGAGGGGATTCTATGGGAGCAATAAAATAATAAATAAGTATGAATATAACAAGAGAAAGGGGAATAATAGAGAAAAAGTTATACAAAGCTATATATGAGTGATCCCCACACTCTTTTTTTTTTATTTCTTTTATTTCAATTTCATTAATTGAATTTCATTTGATTAAGGCGAAGTTCCGTAAAAACCTCCGCCTTCTTTGAAATATCATGAACAGTTCCTGTAGGTTGAGCGCCTTTTTCAAGGAAATATAGAATAGCAGGAACATTTGAATAAGTTTGATTCTTTATCGGATCATAAAAACCCACTTTCTGAAGATCTCTTCCTTCTCTTCGGGATCGAACATCAATTGCAACGATTCGATAGACGGCTCATTGGGATAGATGTAGATGAACAATACCCCCCCTAGAAACGTATAAGAGGTTTTCTCCTCGTACGGCTCGAGAAAAAATGATTCGAAGTTATGTCTAGGTATCGAATTCTAATGTAAAATAGATCCATAAAATCATCAAATCAATTAGACTATGATTTAAGTCTTTTTTTTTTCTTCTTTCTCGAAAAAGAAAAAAGAATTTGTACTCATAACTCAAGTTGGATAACTCCCAAATAGCTCAAAGAAAACCCTTAGGCATTTCATTTATTGAGTAGTCTCTAACCCCCTTTTTTTGTCTCGTTTAGAATCCATTTGGATTCTTCATTCTGATCTAGTTGTTGAGACAATTGAAAATGGTATTTCCTTGTTCCAGGATCCTTTATCTTTACTTTGAATCATTGGGTTTAGACATTACTTCGGTGATCTTTAATCGTTTCAAAATGGCAGCAACATACCTTTTTTTTTATTTCTTTCTATCAAAGAATCATAGAATAGTTGATTCACGCGTGCTACCCTTTTGATTTGATCAAAAGAGTTTTACCAATTCCAACAAAATTTCCTTTTGGATTTGAAACTTGCTCGAATTGGATTCTTTCGATTTCTATATTGAAGATATACTTACGAAGTTATTCCAACTTATTGATTGGCACTAACCCTAGATCCTTGCCCCTGAGAAATGAATCAATCCTTTCTACTCGAGCTCCATCATATCATGTACTATTTATATTACACCCCAAATGGGGGTTCTAGTGGAACAGAACAAGGGATGTCGAGCCAAGAGCACTTTCATTCCTATATAATCGAAAATGGTGGATGTAAGAATCCACAGCTGATCATGTCTTTCAAGTCGCACGTTGCTTTCTACCACATCGTTTCAAACGAAGTTTTACCATAACATTCCTCTAGTTTGGAACCGGTATGTAATTGATTCAATTATGGAATCATGAGTAGTCATTGGTTCAGTCGGTACACAGTAATCCATACTTTTTGCCTTCTATCTGGATGGGTAGATATTTTTCTGAAGAAGTCTCAGCAAGAATTCAACTTAATCCCGTATGAATGCAACATTTTTTTTTTTTTATTATTTATAAATAACACAAATATAAATAACACGAATAAATAAGTTTTTTTTGAATCTGCATCTTTGAGTGACTCAATAGGATAGATTCACCAATCTCACACGTCTTCAAGTACCAAGGACTCATAAGAAATCATTAAAAATATTTAATTGAAAAAATTTCCTACTTCGACATCATTAGTTGAATAATGTTTTACAGTAAGTACTGCATTTTATTTTGATCATCATAAGAGAGATAAATCCATGTTTCTTTTCGAATTGAACCATCATCAATGATTTAAAGCATATAGATAGATCGAAAAGCAAATCCAATTTCTTTCTTTTTTTGTGGAGTGGATAAAAAAGACTTATCTCTAAGGGAAGATTTAGGTCATTATTCTTTCATCTGATTGATAAAATCAGAATTGAAAGAATAGGGGGTTTCTGTATCTATCAGAGAAACTGAACAATTGTCACTGGAAGTAATTAAATTATGGATATTCTATTTTAAATATTTGGATCATAAATCTTTTTCACAAAAATAGAAACACCGTTGTCACTGAACTAGAATGATAACAATACATACATATAAGCATTTCTTCGTTTTATACGTATTTGACTTGCGGTTCAGTAATTTTTCTGTAATCTTTCCATAAAGTAAAGTGAATAGAGTGTCTGAATCACCCCCTGCCTCAATTGTTACATAGATTTCTAATCATTCTCATTAGAGCCAAAGACAAAATACCTAAAAATGAGGTTCAAAGAAAATACATCTGTTACATATGGAATTGATTGTTAATGAGATTCGGATAGACATAGATATTCAAATTTATATCTTCTATTGCTGTTTAAGTCCTATCTACTCCCCTCTATGGGGATGATGAATATGAATCATAAATCAAAAAAGGCTCCTCTTTTATGGGATGCTAGACGAGCTAGTCTAG